TGAAGAAAAAACGTATTTTCCATTGTTGACAATGAAACTACCAAAGAGATTTGTTTTTCAACAAACTTTAGCTTGTCCACAAATAGATCAAGTTATTCCCTAAAACTATGTGAATAACTTTTTGGAGTTTTTCACTAGACTTGTGTCATGATTTTGACTTCTTAAATTCATTAAGATTAGGTATACCAAAGAACAGGAGTATTATTAACTTAACTCCTTGATTGTGGATAGGAAAATGAATGAATATGGAATTTCCCTCCCAAGACGAATCACGAAAGGTTGGTTTGTTTATTCACGATTGGAAAAGTATCAATTCGATCCCTTGAATTGTGTTTTCATTCCGTTTTATGCTTTAAACGATTCCTGTGAGTGAGTTTCTAGAAAAAATTGTGGTTTCGATGAACTAATTGGTCAGTTACAAGCAACAAACAAGAATAAATAAATGAAAATTGGAAATACAAAATTCTAGAATTTTTATTTATTCATTTTCATTTTATAGGGCTATACGGACTCGAACCGTAGACCTTCTCGGTAAAACAGATCAAACTGATTATTATAAAAATGATCTGAACTGTTTCAAAGACCCAACATGCATTTTTTTTTGCATTGGGCTCTTTCATTAACTGATAGAAATATCAGATAATCCACCATATTTTTCTTAACAGAAAAATAAGATAAGGAGATGGCTCCATGTGCTCTGATTCATTATTTGGAATTCTGATCCAGGAGCACTACCAAAGTGTTTCAAGGGTGGGGTTGTCTTGACTTAGGTCTGCCTCTGGCCTAGATCATTTTCATTTTAAGTTAAATGAAGTCTCTATCGTTTGGCTTAAAAAAGAAAATATGAACCTTCATACACCTTAAAGTTCATAGGACGAAAAGAGATTTTTTGAGGACCTTATACTCCTTATGCCTAGCATTGAATGTACTGGTATTCACCTTATCAATATCTCAAATCAATGATGGGGTCTGTTTGGTACCTAAACAGGCACACCAATCTGACCGAATCATTTGTCAGGCTATTGTTCCCTCAAAGTTATGGAGTAAGACATTGATTTGCCAATCAGATCCAGTTTTTGGATTGTATGATGGATTCCCCTGAAAAACATTGACGCGCGTGTAAACGAGGTGCTCTACCAACTGAGCTATAGCCCTTAGTGCTTGTGATGCATATTTTATCATGTATATAATTTCTTGTCAAGGCGAATATTCTATGACCCAACATCCTAAATTTTTGAGTGGCATTCTTTAGAATATTATTGCTTATTAAGAATATTATTGCTTATTAAGTAATATGCTATTTATAATCCATCAATGGGATGGGTTCCTTTTAGTTCTCTTTGGAATGATAAATGACCTACTTAACTCAGTGGTTAGAGTATTGCTTTCATACGGCAGGAGTCATTGGTTCAAATCCAATAGTAGGTAAAACTTATTAGATACCGAACTCAATGGTATCTAATAAGTTTTTTGCCCCACCCTCTTTTATTGATTTTGTATTTTTTTATTTCGATTCTAATTTTTTTTTTATTTTTTATTCTAGTTTTTGAATTGTGTTGTATCAAAATAGGATTCTGCTTGATTGGATTCACTCGACAGAATCCAAATAGGGTTTAGAAAGAGAACTTCTTTTGATTATTCGAACGTCCCAACTAGTTATAAAATCGCATTGACAGCCTCCACTCTTGTCCTAGCTCGTCGTAGAGCTAGATTTGCCTCAATTATTTGTCTCTTTCCTTCAGCTTTTCTCAAATTAGCTTCGGCTATTTCAAGAGTTTGCTGAGCTTCTTGTGGATCAATATCACTACCCTTTTCCGCATCATTTACTAAAATCGTAATCTCATTATTGCCTATTCTAGCAAAACCACCCATCAGAGCCATCGCCAACCATTGGTCCTTAAGGCGTATTCTTAAAATCCCTAGATCTACAGCTGTAGCAATAGAGACATGATTTGGTAATACGCCAATTTGACCACTATTCGTAGATAAAATTATTTCTTTCACTTCTGAGTCCCAAACAATTCGATTAGGGGTCAGTACACAAAGATTTAAGGTCATTTCTTCAAATTGCTCTCCATTTCTAAGTTCATAGCTTTCTCGGTAGCTTCATCGATATTACCTACTAAATAAAAGGCCTGTTCGGGAAGACCATCTAATTCTCCGGAAAGGATCAATTGAAAACCTCTAATAGTTTCTGCCAGACCAACATATTTCCCTGGAGAACCGGTAAATACTTCGGCTACAAAAAAGGGTTGTGATAAGAAACGCTCAATTTTTCGCGCTCTTGCAACGGTTAAACGATCCTCTTCGGATAATTCGTCCAACCCAAGGATAGCTATAATGTCCTGAAGTTCTTTATAACGTTGTAAAGTTTGCTTAACTCTTTGCGCAGTTTCATAATGTTCCTCACCAACGATACGAGGTTGAAGCATAGTTGAAGTTGAATCTAAAGGATCTACTGCTGGATAGATACCTTTGGCAGCTAATCCTCTTGATAGTA